AACAGAATTTCCGAAAAATTGGTTAATAGACGGTATTCAGATAAAGATCTTATTTCCTTTCTGTTTGAAACCTTGGCACAAATCTAAGCTACGATCCTCTCATAGAGATCTAATAAAAAAGAAAGAAAAAGAGCAAAAAGATGATTTTTGTTTTTTAACAGTTTGGGGAATCGAAGCTAACCTTCCTTTTGGGTCTCCCCGAAAACGGCCTTCCTTTTTTGAACCCATTTTTAAGAAACTCGAAAAAAAAATTGGAAAATTGAAAAAGAAGTATTTTCTAGTTCTACAATTTTTAAAAGAAAGAACAAAATTCTTTCTAAGGATTTCAAAAGAAACAAAAAAATGGATTATCAAAAGCGTTCTTTTTTTTAAAAAAATAATAAAAGAACTTTCAAAAGTAAATCCAATTCTATTATTTAGATTGAGAGAAGTAGATGAATCGAGTGAAACTAAAAAAGAAAAAGATTCTATAATCAACACTCAAATAATTCATGAATCATTTAGTCAAATTCAATCTACGAATTGGACTAATTATTCACTAACAGAAAAAAAAATGAAAGATCTAACTGATAGAACAAAAAAAATAGAAAATCAAATAGAAAGAATTACAAAAGATAAAAAAAAAGCAACTTCAGGAATAAATAGTAATCCTAACAAACCAAGTTATAATGTTAAAAAATTCAAATCACCAAAAAATATTTGGCAAATATTAAAAAGAAGAAATGTTCGATTAATTCGTAAATTCCATTATTTTATAATATTTTTCATTGAAAAGATATACATAGATATCTTTCTATGTATCGTTAAGATTCCCAGAATCAATACACAACTTTTTCTTGAATCAACAAAGAAAATTATTGATAAATACATTTCCAATAATGAAACAAGTCAAGAAAGAATTGATAAAACAAATCAAAATACAATTCACTTTATTTCCAATATAAAAAAGTCACTTTTAAATATTCGTAATAATAAAAATTCAAAGATTTTTTGTGACTTATCCTCCTTGTCACAAGCATATGTATTTTACAAATTATCACAAGCACAACTTATTAACTTGTATAAGTTAAGATCTGTTCTTCAATATAAATATCAGGGAACATCTTTTTTTCTTAAGACTGCAATAAAGAATTATTTTGGAACAAAGGGCATATTTCATTCCGAATTAAATCATAAGAAATCTCGGAATTATGGAATGAATCAATGGAAAATTTGGTTAAGAGGTCATTATCAATACAATTTATCTCCAATTAGATGGTCTAGATTAATACCACAAAAATGGCGAAATAGAGTCAATCAACGTCGTACGACTCAAAATAATAAGGATTTAAGGAAATGGGATTCATATGAAAAAGGCCAATTAATGCATTACAACAAACAAAATGATTATGAAGTATATTCATTACCGAATCAAAAAGAGAATTTTCAAAAATACTATAGATATGATCTTTTATCATATAAATCTATTAATTATGAAACTAAGAGGACCTCATATATTTATGGATCACCATTACAAGGAAATAAGAACCAAGAAATTTCTTCTAATTACAACACACATAAACATAAAGACCAATTATTTGATATGCTGGGAGATACCCCTATCAATAATTATCTAGGAGAAGGTGATATTCTGTATATGGAGAAAAATCTGGATAGAAAATATTTTGATTGGAAAATTCTCAATTTTTGTCTTATAAAAAAAGTCGATATTGAAGCATGGATCGAGTTCGATACCAATAGTAATAAAAATACTAAAACCGACATTAAGAATTATCAAATAATTGATAACAGTGATAGGATAGGTCTTTTTTATCTTATGATTCATCAAGATCAAGAAATCAATCCACCCAATCAAATCTTTTTTGATTGGATGGGAATGAATGAAGAAATATTAAATCGTTCCATATCGAATCTGGAATTTTGGTTCTTCCCAGAATTTGTGCTACTTTATAATGCCTATAAAATGAAACCATGGGTTATACCAAGAAAATTACTTCTTTTCAATTTGAATATAAATGAAAATGGTAGTGAAAATAAAAACATTAATGGAAAACAACAAAAAGATCTTTTTATCTCATCGAATGAAAAAAAATATGTTGAATTAAAGAATCGAAATCAAGAAGAAAAAGAACCCGCAAGCCAAGGAAATCTTGGATCAGATACACAAAACCAAGAAGATCTTGGACCCTTTCTTTCAAACCAACAAAAAGATATTGAAGAAGATTATTCTAGATCAAATACAAAAAAAGATAAAAAGAAAAAACAATACAAGAGCAACACAGAAGCAGAACTCAATTTCTTTCTGAAAAGGTATTTACTTTTTCAATTGAGATGGGATGATGCTTTGAATCAAAGAATGATCAATAATATCAAGGTATATTGTCTCCTGCTTAGACTGATAAATCCAAGAGAAATTGCTATATCCTCTATTCAAAGGAGAGAAATGAGTTTGGATATAATGCTGATTGAAAAGAATTTAACTCTTACAGAATTGATGAAA